TGTATCTTCAATTTTTGGAAACTTATAAAGTTCTTCTGTCAAACCCTGATCGATAAACCTACAAAATCCTTCAAATTGTATCTGATTCAATCCAGGTATTGTAGACATTTTAGAAAAAAAATCCCATTATATTATTAAGTACATTCTTCATCCAAGAAGATCGACGATCTAGCACTGATGGAATTTCTATTCTGTTTACTGAATCACATGAAATTTGAACCAACTCCATATTTGAAATGAAATGTATGAACTACGTATGAACGAAGAAATAAAGAGAATTTTTTACTTAAATTGGAAGTTGCAACAAATCAAAATGGAAAAGAATTGATAAAACAATCCTAGAAACAGAATTTTGTCACTTAGACTTATTAAGGTTATAGGGTTTTGTATAGAATAGCAAAACAAAAATAAAATGATTAAAATAATACCATTATTATGATATTACATAATGATATTACATATTTGAATTTGAGAAAAATAAAAAGATTTGGTATTTGGGAGACAAAGACAAAAAAATCAGATAGAATCCATTTTTTTAGCACTTAACCGCCCCTGGGGATTTCGTTGTTCAAAAAACGATTCACAGAGAAGAGAGATATTTGTACTTTACTGATTTTTGAGTAGAATATAGAATACGATTTGAAGTGTATTGTATAAGAAGATAGCTATAATATTCGACTTCTCTTTTATTGCCGGTTCTATTCGGGACAGCCCCGGTCGTGCTCTATCAAAAGAAAATTTCCATTCAATGCAAAATTGAAGTGAAGTAGGAGAATTTTATGATAATTCCCTATCGACAACATATCTAAATAATAGATATCTGTGTAACAATTTATGTTCTGGGGTTTACATATACTCATATGTTTTGTTATAATTGAAATTGAGAAAGGTTTTTGATTGAAAAAATCAATACTGATGAGTTCTGTCTCAATTTGTATTTTCTTATGTCATTAGGAAAATTAGGAAAAAGAAAACACAATTTGAAATTCAAATCCCAGAATCGTTCATGAATTCGAAGTAAGGAGTGAATAGTTAATGGTTCAAATTTCTCGGCTGAAAATACACATTTGATTTCTCAATAGAAAAGCGAGAGAATGTTTTTAGCATCGTGTATTTTCAGATACTATACAATCAATCGAAGGGATGGATCAAATCCAATCAAACAAAAGGGGTCTTTCTTTTAGGAAAGAAAAGGATTAAGGAAAACAGAAGTCAAAATGCACGTACAATAAAAATTCAGTAATCCGGGAAAATTTGCATCTATTTTGTATCATTTTGGCGGCATGGCCGAGTGGTAAGGCGGGGGACTGCAAATCCTTTTTCCCCAGTTCAAATCCGGGTGTCGCCTGATCACCAAAAAACTCGAAATCTCTTCTTTCTGCTGATATAACTCGCAGAATGCTTCCCCGGTAGAAGCATAGGAAACAGACTGTTGATACTTTGTTTGATTCTAAGCATGTGGTCTAAAGGTTTTCTAAAAGAAAAGATTGTGAATCCTCGTTCGCATCTAGGATTCAAGGAAATATTTGAATCTGCTGGTATCTGCTGGTAGAGGGGCTATCAAGACTTCACGATTCCCTTCTATTACTAAGGGAGTGTCTAATGACTGGATCTTGAATCAGATTGTAGAGCCTGATAGGAAATTCAATTAATAGTTTTGGATTGGAAAGGGGTGGAAGTTGCTTTATATAAGACGGACTCGGGAGAATCTCTGAGTGCTCGGGTATCCAATCAATATTAGATTGGATGAATAATTGACTTTTCTAGTTTCTCGAAAAGGGGGCAAAAAGAAATTCTTTCTTTTTGCCAACCCCTACTCAAGCCCCCCCCGTTTCACGGCGATAATCGGGAAAGGGGGTACGGATTAGATCAAATAGGGAAATAGAAGTCGGTAATAGATAGCGATTTTTCGTTTTTAGTGACTTCTCCCCTTCTGTTTTTACTTAGAAGGTAAACAAAACAAAATAAAGAATAGGCCTTAGTATTCTTATTCCTACATGTTCCCATTCCTTTGGGATGTTACTATGTATTTTGCTTGTGTTTAATCTTTCCTGATTCGAAATCATAATCGATTTATTGGATTGGTTTCTCAATAGTGTTCGGGCAGAACCCCTTTTTGACTCTGCGCCATTGATTCCACTATTATTAGTGAGGAATAATGGAAAAATTCCTTCGTATTTATAGAGATAGGGGACATAATGCACATGGATATAGTAAGTCTCGCTTGGGCTGCTTTAATGGTAGTCTTTACATTTTCCCTTTCACTCGTAGTGTGGGGAAGAAGTGGGCTCTAGAAGTACTACTAATTGAGTTCAGGAATCAAACCGTATCGATTGTTTTATAAATCGTTCTGCAACGCATTTTGAACTATTTAAAATCAAAATCTCTGAATTTGGAATCCCATTGGACTCCAATGGAGTAATCTATGATATGAATCATACTCTTTCAATCAAAGAGATATTTCGTCTTTGTATTTTGAAAAGAAAGGGATTCAGATGATTGGAAATTTATTCCAACCTAAAATTCTTCCGAAATTTTCTATTTCAATCAATGGGAATGGGCTCTTACTATCTTTATAGATGGATACTGAGGAAGACCAGACCTTTTTTTTATTTTGATTTCTTTCCCTCTTTACTCTTCAAAGAAGAAGTCGTTTTGTTAAGTGTATACACACTTTCTATGAGAAATGATATAGAGATAGTGGTTGTCTAACGAGAGACTGGGCAATAATAAGATCTTGCCTCGGGCGAGTCACATATTGGGCATTTGCCCTTTGGATTCTAATTTGAGAAAGGCGATTTATGCTTTATCGACTTATTTCATATCACGGTTCGGGCGTTAAAAATGGGTGAGGTTTCCCCTCCCTTATCCCCTTCCTTATTAGTAATTAGTAAAAGGAAAGGAATTAGAATCCTAAGATAAGAATTATTTTCGATTGATCGGAACAAATAGATGTAGCAAGTTGGGTGTTATGTCAATTACATACAATATATGGAATTAATATACACATATATGAAGAGAATATTGTAGATTGATCTATAGAAACTTAAGCCTTTATCTTTATTCTAGATTACAACTTTATAGACTAAGTTTCTTTATAGACTAAGAGATAGATAGTATGGTAGAAAGATGAATCTTTCTACCATACTATCTATCTCTTAGAAAACTGCCGATTATAGTGCGCTCATTTCATTTACGTTAAGACGTGAAATTGGAATCCTTTTCATTTGACTTCGTCAATTTTTGATAAGAACTCAGAAGGAAAGTTTCATTCAAATGAATTTTCAAATTCAATTGAATTAATCATTTTGACTGACTGTTTTTACGTAAATGATAAGTAGAAAAGCGGTAGGAACTAGAATGAATAATGCAGTAGCAATAAATGCAAGAATATTTACTTCCATAATCTCATTGGTTTTTTTACTTCGCAATAACTCGGGATTTAATCCCCTAGAGATGAGAAATCTTTCGTCTGTAAATTCAATGAATGAATTACCTCTCAATGATCTTGAATCGGATCAATATCATGAATAACAATATCTGATCTCTCAAATCAACCCGTCGTCAAGACTTGAATAGTATAACATAGGAAGTTCTTTTATCCATACCGAATCCAAATTTTGATTCCTGACTCAATCAATCCAAAATTCCTTTATTTATCATCTGTTTCCTTGTTTTTTTCTATAACCTACCTTGCGTCTTCCTTGGACAATCATCTGATGAAGGATCATCAAATTACCCCTCCACTTCGATTAATTACATAGTTCCAAACCTAAACAAACAATAAAAGCGAAATGGAAAAAATAGGAAAGAAAAAAGAAATAAAGACTCCTTTTTGCTTTGGGAATGAAAGCATGCCCCCCCCGGCGCCCTTTACTAGTTCATAGAGGGGGAAAAATGAATTGATGTATTTATTATTTATTGGATCCGTCGGGACTGGCGGGGCTCGAACCCGCAGCTTCCGCCTTGACAGGGCGGTGCTCTAACCGATTGAACTACAATCCCAGGAAAAATAAGGGATCTAGCAGAAAATTGGATTTGTTTTATCTTCGTACGGGGTCTTTCTGAAGGACAAGGGGGTTTATACCATCTCGTGGTAGATTGGCGAATTATTGGGCCGAGCTGGATTTGAACCAGCGTAGACATATTGCCAACGAATTTACAGTCCGTCCCCATTAACCGCTCGGGCATCGACCCAGGAAGAATCCATTTTAGGCTTATTGGTAATCCACGATCAACTTCCTTTCGTAGTACCCTACCCCCAGGGGAATTCGAATCCCCGCTGCCTCCTTGAAAGAGAGATGTCCTAAACCACTAGACGATGGGGGCCAACTTGACCAACCGCCCTCATACTATGATCATAGTATGATCAGTTTTTTGAAATTGTCAATATAATGGAATGATCAGATCCGAGGGATCTTTCCGTTTTTCATAATTGTATAGAATTTTTGGATTCGTCATTCATATTCATGAATCGTTCATTAGAATCGACATTCTCTATATAAATCTAATCTAGTAAACGGGATCAAGAAGTTATCGAAAATTTTCTTTACGACTTTAGTTCAAGGGGATAACCGGTCTTGAAACAATTCATTTTACCCTAGACTTTCTAGGAAAATCCATTTGATTTTTCAAAAAAAATCAGACACTAGCCACTATGAGTCTACTGTATATACTTATATATAATATATACTTATATATATAATATGTGCATATAGAGATTTTATCTACATAGTGACTCGTTCGGGAATTCAATCAAATAAGCCCTTTTAACTCAGTGGTAGAGTAACGCCATGGTAAGGCGTAAGTCATCGGTTCAAATCCGATAAGGGGCTTTTCTTTTTTCATAAATTCTTTTTTTTTATAAAAGCCCAATCATAGTATAATCAAAAATAGAGATTTTTTTTTATTTGTAATACAAAAGGAACTAACCAGATAATACGTTATCATTATACTGAGTTAGAGTATAGTAGTTCTATGGAACATTTGTTCGGTAACTT